TCTATTTTGAAAATGTCATTCATTGATTTTGAACATCTATTACTAAAGCATAGTATCCATCTTTCAAAGTTAGACTGAAACTACTTGATCTTATTTTGTTTTCCTAAATGAACCAATTAGAATATATCTATTTGACGAGTACAGATATGATTCAAATCCTTTCTTTTCTAATAAACCTCCATTAAGTTACGTTCTATTTCCTCAAAAAATAGGTTCATAATTTTGGATCAGGCATAACACCAATAAGAATTGGATTACTTTTCTTTTACGAAGTTGAAATTGATAAATTAGCAGCAAATCTAAAAATTCATTTCGGATAATTGAACCTTCTCAAACTGTTTCTTCTTTAGAACCAAAAAGATTTGTGCTAAAATAACAGATGCCAGGAAGAACAAAAGACCTTGGACACGGAATGGATCTTGAAGTACTATTTCAGCATCCCCTTGACCAAATCCACCCACATTAGGATTACTCGTTAATGGCTGATCAAGTTTGATGGATTCGCCCTCTGAAACGAGAAGCTCTGGCCCTGGAGGAATAATATCAACCACTTGACGCCCATCTAACGTATCCGCTATAGTTATTTCATATCCCCCCTTTTCTTTTCGTAGGATTTTACTTACTCTACCAGCCGCTGTAGCGTTATAAACTGTATTGTTACTCTTGTTCCCGTCGGGATAAATTTGACCCCTTCCTCTGTTCCCCCCCACATATATGGGATATTTTAAGAAGTGAACATCTTTATTATTAGCGGGATCCGGGGAAAGAATAGGAAAAGTTATTTCACTATATTTCTGACCAGGAATAGGGCCTATAACAAGAATATTTTTTTTAGTGGGTCGATAGCTCTGAAAAGAAAGATTACCTATCTTTTCTTTCATCTCGGGGGAAATACGATCCGGGGGTGCTAATTCAAATCCTTCCGGTAAAATAAGAACAGCACCCACATTCAACCCCCCCTTTTTTCCATTAGCAAGAACTTGTTTCACTTGCGTATCATAAGGAATTCGAACAACTGCTTCAAATACAGTATCAGGAAGTACTGCTTGCGGAACCTCAATCTCCACGGGCTTATTAGCTAAATGGCAATTGGCGCATACAATACGCCCGGTTGCTTCGCGCGGATTTTCATAACCCTGCTGAGCAAAAATGGGATACGCATTTGAGATAGATGCGTGAGTAATAATATATATCATAAATGATACGGAAATAGATCGAATAATTTCTTTCTTTATCGTGATCCAAGAAAAAAAAAGGTTATTTTGAATTTGCATAGGCCAATCATTGATCCAAAAAATTTTTACAATAAAATTAGGTAGGTCACTCGGATAGTTCCCTATCCACAAGTCTGCTATTTACATAAATTCTTTTATGCGAATAAAAAATATTCGCGGCGAAATCCCCGTAGGTTCGAAGGAGTAGGTATGTCTTATAAAGGCTTTGCTTATGTCCAAAGTCAGAAATATTCGAGTTGGATCAGTCATTCATTGAATGATAAATCACTACAAGTGATGGAGATAGACGATTTAAATAATGGAAGATCCAATATTTGAAAATTGTGTCTATAATGACGGGAAAAGTAGAAACAAGGCCAGATATAATTTTCTCATTATGAACAAATCCAAAATCTTTGTAGACATAGCCAATCATTAGTTCCCAACCATGGGGCGAATGGAATCCGATACATAAATCAGTTAATAAAAGAATAGAAAAAGCTTTTATTGTGTCACTTAAATTATATAGAAATTCTTGAACCCACGAGTTAAGAATAAGAAGTTCTTCATTACCTAGAATTGAATAAGCACTTAAAATAACGAAACAGATTATATTTGTCGAGAAGTGCAAAATCGTATGGATATGATCCTCATTGTTTATGTTTATCAATTGGATCGTTTCTTTGTGGATTCCTATATGAGCCCTTTGCAACCCTATTTCCGGGTATTCTTTTATTATTTCGTCCAATAGTAAGAGTTCTTCTAATTCGATGAATTTTTCTAGAATACTCTTTTCTTGCATATCAGTCAAAAACGTTTCGGATTGTGTAGTATTCCACCAATCAGTAACCCAAGATTCAACACTTTTTTGAAATGAAAGAGAAACCCCCCAAGGCAAAAATACTATAGATATAACAGCAAGAAAAGGGAGAAATGCTTTCTTTTTTTTCCATTTTTTCATTTTTGTGAACTCGTGTCATTCTTCGAATCTATCCGCTGCAATCTACTTACTGTTTTTATTAAACATAAGTTCTATTCTAAGGCATCGAACCCCGGAATCTATCTTTTTTTTTTCCTTTCCGATTATCAATCTAGCACGAATATAGAATAAGAAAGAGTCGAAAGAAATAATAAAAATCTTGTTTACAGATAATCTAATTGATACAGTTTGAAACTGCTTCGCGTTCTCGATGAATGCTAAAGTGAGACTTAAAAAAAAAAAAACAAACACTTCAAGGAATAGTATTCCGATTTTGACTTTAAAGAACTCCCCTTTTCGTTTTTTATTTATAAAAGTATTTTGATTTGCTATTTCATTTCAAAATCAAAATACTTCAATTGGTACGCGCAAAAAAGAGGCCAATTTTGAAGCTTTTTGCTCAATTTCACCCAGGGTCAAATTCTCATCAGTACGTGTCAATGGAATGGCTCCCTGTCCTTTGATTTCCATATAAAGGATACAACGAGGATAAATGCCTTCTTTAATTTCGATTCTGATCGACTGAATATCCTTCATACGGAATCGTAGGAAAATGCGACGCTTTTTCCCAGGAAATCCCCAACGAAAAATACACACTATTCCTTCGTTTAAATCGAATCGATCATAGCCACTCCCCACATTCCAAGAAATTGTGCACCACAAATAGGAACTAATAAAGAGACCCGCGATCCCGTAGAAGGACATCACGATCCCTTGTGGCAAAAAAATGATTTGCTGATATGGAACTAAAGATATCAAATTCTTACCGAGATAGCTGGAAGTTCCAACTAAGACGAATCCTAATGAACCTAAAAAAAGGATCAAGGCCCAGAAGAAATTACTTAGTTTTCGAGACCCCACTATACGTTCTATCCATATATGTTCGAATCGCCAACTCATATTAGATCTAGTTGCATTTTTTTTTATTGGACTGGAGAACCTTTTTGTTTCTGAAGTAACTCTCATCAACTAGTGCCATTCGCATGGAACCCTTTCCTTTAGAAAAAATCGGAGTAATTCGTCGAATGGGTTAGGTATAAAATAAAATAAAAAAAAAAAAAGAATATCACTTTTTAGGATCTTCGAGAAATATCTACATATATAGAAATATCTACTATATAAATATCTACATATATAGAGATGGATCGACTTTCCGTTTCAGGCATCTGCTTCTGCTTCGCTTCCAATCTATTTTCAAATAATTCAATATTTATTTCCCTATATTGATTGTTTGTATATTTTGAGCATCTATTTACGGATATATAAGAGCTGCGTCATTTAGGCCCCTATGTTATGGTATAACATCCTTTACTAAATGCACATGCGATCTCTAAGTCTTGAAAAAAAAATAGATGAGATTTGAACCCATCAGATCTAAGAAATCTTGTTTTTTTGAACATGAAGAAATAACGAAGCCATTGCAATTGCCGGAAATACTAGTCCTACTAACGGCACAAAAATAGAGGGTAAGCTGTTGAGAGTTGTCATAGAATGGGTACCTCGATTGAATATTTAGACCTGGTATTACTATAAACATATCTTATACTAATTCTTAGTAGTATTCTATACTACTTCGTATATCTAAGTGAGTATTCTATATAAATAATAATACAACTAATAGAATAGAAATCAAATTCTTAGAGATATTATTATCTATTATTATCAACTAGAAATCAAAATGAAATAATGAAATAGAAAATAGAGAAATTCACGAGATTAAATAAATAGAAATTAATTCAATCCCACAACACCAGTTTTTAGTAAGAAAATAGGGACTTAGGAGGAGATTCGAGTAGAAAGAAAAGATACTCTATATCGATATTTTCGATTTTCTCTATTTGAATTCGCGATACATACGCAACAAGAAGGAAAGACGACCCGCGTTTTCTTTTTCGTGCCTAATTGGAATTTCACAGAAAAAAGAATTTTTTTTTACTTATGTTGTTAAAAGAGGTTTCTTTCCCGACCCCTAATCAGGAAGACCATTAAAAAATGACGAATTTTTTTGAGAATTCTTTAGAAGAATAAAAATGGATTTTTACCAAAAAACTATCTATTCGTTTTGCTCGCTACAAAGAAAAAAAAGAAATGAATTTAGGATCCGGTTTTACTTCCACGGAAAAAACGAGTGAAGCCTAAATAACTCACTCAGAACACCCTTTAAAGGATTACGTGGTACGATTAAATCGAATAAGCCCTTATGGAATAAATATTCAGCCACTTGTGAATCCTCGGGTACTGTCTTATTCAATGTTTGTTCAATTACTCTTTTACCTGCGAATGCAATGTATGCATTAGGTTCGGCGATAATGATATCGCCCAGCATTCCAAAACTAGCCGTCACCCCACCCGTAGTGGGAGATGTAAGGATTGATACATAGAATAACTTTTTATGGGATTGATAATCATACAAAGCAGCAGATATTTTAGCCATTTGCATTAAGCTCAAACTTCCTTCTTGCATACGTGCTCCTCCCGAAGCACATACTAGAATAAGAGGTAATAATTTTGTGGTAGCATACTCGATTAAACGGGTGATTTTCTCGCCTACTACGGATCCCATACTACCCCCCATAAACTGAAAATCCATAACGCCAATTGCTACAGAAATGCCATTTAGTCGACCTGTGCCTGTTTGAACAGCTTCAGTTAAGCCTGTCTTTCTTTGATAAGAATCAATACGATCTTTATAAGGTTCCTCCTCAGAATGAAATTCAATGGGATCCAGAGAAACCATGTCTTCATCCATAGGATTCCAAGTCCCTGGATCAATCGAAAGTTCGATTCGGTCTGAACTATGCATTTTC